AAACCCTTCTCTTTTTATTTTATCTAGGAACAGAATAACAATTTCTTCCTACTTTCCTACTATATCTATATAGATAAAATATAGAAATATAGGATTGAATGGGAAATATCCATAAATTCTTTCGGAGTCAAAGAAATGAAATAAAAAAAGGATCCATTTTCGTCTCTATCAAATTTTTATATCAGAATAGCAGATATAGTCATGATTCAACGGGTCAGATCCACTTACTTTTTATTTTTTTATTTCTAATCTTTCCCGTGGATTGATACACTGGAAAAGAGGGCTATGTAGTTTGTTCATTCAAGAGGTAACTTATCATTATTCATAATAATTTAAATTTATTGAACAAATGTTTAACTTGCTAATTATTATACGCTAATTCTAACTCAGTATACTAATACTGTAATGGAGTAATGTCTTATCCCCTTAAGTGACTTTTTACTAGATCATTTTTTTATTTCTATTTGAAGGGAGAATAGAAATACTATGGTTGCAATTTTATGAAAAAACCAAAGCCCCTTATCGGATTTGAACCGATGACTTACGCCTTACCATGGCGTTACTCTACCACTGAGTTAAAGGGGCTTATTTCATTTAATTCCTGAATGGATCGCTATGTCGATAATATATCTATATGTACATATTATATTACATATCATATACAGAATATATATATACAGAAATACAGACAGCAGCAGTAGACTTTTGGTTGCTAATGTCTTATTCTTGAATAATAAAATCTTGAATAAAATAATAATAAAATAGATTTACCTAGCAAATCTGGGATAAAATTCAATGATGAGATAAGAATATCTCGTCTTATGGTTTTTTTTCTATTTCTATTAGACGAAATGATATATCTTTAATATAGAATAGATAGAGTGGAGAATACCGATTCTAATGAATAATTCATGAATATGAATCACAAACCAAAAGATTCTCTACAATTAGGTAGGAAAGGTGAAAAATCCCTTGTATTTAATCATATCATTCTATTATATTGACAATTAAAAAAATATATATTATCATCATAGTATGATAGCGGTTATGCAAGTAGCCCCCATCGTCTAGTGGTTCAGGACATCTCTCTTTCAAGGAGGCAGCGGGGATTCGACTTCCCCTGGGGGTAGGGTATACTACGAAAGGAAGTTGATCGTGGATTACCAACAAGCCTAAAAGTGATTGTGGGTCGATGCCCGAGCGGTTAATGGGGACGGACTGTAAATTCGTTGGCAATATGTCTACGCTGGTTCAAATCCAGCTCGGCCCAAAAATTTGCCAATCTACCACGAGGGGGTATAAACCCCTCCTTACAAATTACAAAACAAAATACTCGATACGGAGATAAAAAAGAATCAAAATTTCTGCTAGATCGCCTATTTATTTCCTGGGGATTGTAGTTCAATTGGTCAGAGCACCGCCCTGTCAAGGCGGAAGCTGCGGGTTCGAGCCCCGTCAGTCCCGTCGGATCGACTAAATACATTAATCAATTCTTTCAAAACTCTATTTTTCTTTACTTCTCTCGTCCAAGACAAGAATATGTTGGTGGGTTAGTCCAATTAGTGAGCATTGTAGTAAGCATTTCAAGAAAGACGAGATATATTTTATTGATTGTTCCCGATTCATGGAATGGAATAGAGTCCTCTATTTTTTTTGAAAGGTGATCATGTGATACTTCATCGGATAATTATACACGGGAGATGTAAGGTAATACAAAAAAAGAACAGAAATGAATGATAAAAAGGACTTTTTTTAGATCAGGAATCTAAGTTGGGGTTCGGTATGATTAAACAAACTTCCTATGTTATACTATTCCATTTTTGACGACGAATTCATTTCAGAATTCAGATATTGTTATTCATGATATTGATCCGATTCAAAACCATCGAGAGGTAATTCATCCATTGAATTGAAAGGAGAGGGGCTTGTCATCTCTATGGGATTAAATCCCGGGTTATTGTTAAATTTGATTTTTTATTTATATTATGGAAGTAAATATTCTTGCATTTATTGCTACTGCACTATTCATTTTAGTTCCTACCGCCTTTTTACTTATCATTTATGTAAAAACAGTCAGTCAAAATAATTAATTTGAATTAAACTGAGTAAACTTAGTTTAATTCAAGAATTCACGAAATAAACTGAAAACAAGTTTCGCGTCTTAAACTTTAACTGAAATAAGACGACTACAATTCCCAGTATCCAGTATAGAAATCGTATAGTAGAAAGAAATAGATGAATCTTTCTACCATACGATATATTAGTATCATTATGGATTAAACGTATTATCTTCGTGTATGCTTATGTGGATAGCAATTCCATACATGGAATTGCTATATCATCCCAGTTTATTTATTTAATATATTTATTTGTTTTGATCAATCTGAAAGAATCATTTTCATTTTATTCTTATGTTTTAGGGTTCTAATTATCCTATAGTTATATGATTTGAACTAGGAATCCAGGTATCTATCAAAAGAAAGGAATCTCAGCAATGAAG